CTTCTCAAGCCCAAGCATTTACTTTTCTAGTTAGAGACCAACGTCTTGGGGCTAACGTGGGATCTGCTCAAGGACCTACTGGTTTAGGTAAATATCTAATGCGTTCCCCGACCGGAGAAGTTATTTTTGGAGGTGAAACTATGCGTTTTTGGGATTTGCGTGCTCCCTGGTTAGAACCTCTAAGGGGTCCCAATGGTTTGGACTTGAGTAGGCTGAAAAAAGACATACAACCCTGGCAAGAACGACGTTCCGCGGAATATATGACCCATGCCCCGTTGGGCTCTTTAAATTCTGTGGGTGGCGTAGCTACCGAGATCAATGCGGTCAATTATGTTTCTCCTAGAAGTTGGTTAGCTACCTCTCATTTTGTTCTAGGATTCTTCCTTTTCGTAGGTCATTTATGGCACGCGGGAAGGGCTCGAGCGGCTGCTGCGGGATTTGAAAAAGGAATTGATCGCGATTTTGAGCCTGTTCTTTCCATGACTCCTCTTAACTGAGGCAAGAGATCCACTACTTGAAGTAGTATTTAATTTACTTCCACCATGGCTAATACATATTTGATCTAGTTGGGTAGATTGGGTCATACTTAAAAAAAAAAGCATTCCTTTTTCCTTTCTTTTGAACCCATTTCAGTTATATCTAACCTCTTTTTTTGGCTCGGCTAGGTAGCATAGCCGAGCCATTCACCTTTATGCTACTGAACCAGGCAAAACCAATAAAAAAAAATATATATATTCGCCAAGCAAAAGGAGAGAGAGGGATTCGAACCCTCGATAGTTCTTTGTTCTGAACTATACCGGTTTTCAAGACCAGAGCTATCAACCACTCGGCCATCTCTCCAAAAGAGAATTAATTTATAAATTCTTTTAAAAATTTAAAAATTTTTAAAATTGAGTCTACCGAATAGAACATGACCAGAGCATAGGAACAGATACCATGACTATCTATAGAAAAAGATCTGGAGTAAATTGAAAAGACTATCTATTTAGAGATGCATCATCTAGCACGACCATTTGTGAAGTAAAAAAAAAAAAAAAAGAAACTACTCCTGACCCCATGCCCGAATAAAGTGTTAACGGGGTGTTAAGTTAATAAGTCATATAGAATTAATGGATTCATGGTAAAATGGAAAATCCCTCTATGATACAGATACATTTTCTTACAATTAGATTTGTTTTTTGAATAAGAGAGGGATCAAATGGTATAGTTCTTTTGTTGGTAACTTGGAGGATTAGAAAGATGACTATTGCTTTCCAATTGGCTGTTTTTGCATTAATTGCTACGTCATTAATCTTACTGATTAGTGTACCCGTTGTATTTGCTTCTCCTGAGGGTTGGTCGAGTAACAAAAATGTTGTATTTTCGGGGACATCTTTATGGATTGGATTAGTCTTTCTGGTAGGTATCCTTAATTCTCTCATCTCTTGACCCTATTCATTCCAGATAACCCCCCCCTCCGGATTCTTTCGGTTGTGCGAGACACATTAAAATGCGATATAATTCTTCAAAATGCATAACTCTTGAAATGCAAGCAAATCAAAAATGAAGAAAAAAATTAGGGGGAGGGGTCAAAAAACCTTCTTATCAAATTGTACCGGAAAACAGGATAAACATAGAAAACTCTAATTCTATATATTTTTATAATTCTATATATATTATTACTATATATATTATTATATATAATATATATAGAATTATAATTAATAATCCTTTTTTTTTATTTTTTTATATTCATTTTTATATTCATTTTAATCATTTTAATCAAAATTTTAATCATTTTAATCAAAATTTTAATCATTTTAATCAAAAGAATATTAATAATATTCTTTTGATTTTTGGTTTTAGAATCAAATATTTTATATTCTTTGATATTCTAATCAATATCATTTTCTAATATAATAAATAGAATTTTAAGAAATTCTATTTATTATATTTATAAAGAATTATAAAAAGAATTATAAAAAAGAATTATAAAGAATAATATAAAGAATTATAAAGAATAAGAAAATTTATAAGAAAATTTAAAAATTTAAATAAGAATAATAATAATAAAGAATAAAGAAATTCTATCTAATTATATATTAGATATATATTATCTATATTAATAAACAATTTGATATTAATATATAATTATATAAATTATATAATTAGATAAGATCTAAGAATACGAGACAGAAGGATATTAGAAGGATATTAATTGAATTAATAATTTTTGGTAAGTGGAATGGCCGGGAAGAGAGTATTTGACATAATTATTCACAAATATGATCCACATATTGCGTACCAAAAAGAGAAAGAGAAAAATGCGGGTATAGTCGAATGGTAAAATTTCTCTTTGCCAAGGAGAAGACGCGGGTTCGATTCCCGCTATCCGCCTAGGGTAATGTATTTATATAAGATAAATTATTCAATAGAGTTGACCGTGCTAGTATAGTGGTTCTGTACTCGCCTTTTTTTATTACTTTTATTACTAAAAAACCGGTAATGCATTATTAGTTAA